AAATAATCTTTTTCACAATATACATACTATGACTAGTAATGCGGTACAAATAATTCCCGATATCGACATCTGGAATAGAAACAAGCAAAAAGCTTTTCATAATTTTTAATCATACATAATATAATTGAATTGTCAAAACAAAAATTGGATTCTTTTTACGAATTTGATATTGGAAATCCGCGAATCTAGAAATTCATTTCGGACAATTGAACCTTCTCAAACTGTTTCTTCTTAAGAACCAAAAATATTTGTGCCAAAATAACAGATGCCAAGAAGAACAAAAGGCCTTGGACACGGAATGGATCTTGAAGTACTATTTCCGCATCTCCTTGACCAAATCCACCCACATTAGGATTACTCGTTAATGGCTGATCAAGTTTGATAGATTCGCCTTCGGAAACAAGAAGTTCTGGCCCTGGTGGAATAATATCAACCACTTGACGTTCATCTGACGCATCCGATATGGTTATTTCGTACCCCCCTTTTTCTTTTCGTATGATTTTACTTACTACACCAGCCGCTGTAGCATTATAAACTGTATTGTTACTCTTGCTCCCATCGGGATAAATCTGACCCCTTCCTCTGTTCCCGCCTACATATATGGGATATTTTAAGAAGTGAACATCTTTATTAGTAGCGGGGTCCGGGGAAAGAATAGGAAAGGTGACTTCACTATATTTCTGACCAGAAACAGGACCTATCACAAGAATATTTTTTTTATTGGGGCGATAGCTCTGAAAAGACAGATTGCCTATCTTTTCTTTCATCTCGGGCGAAATACGATCGGGAGGCGCTAATTCAAATCCCTCAGGTAAAATAAGAACAGCCCCCACATTCAAACCTCCCCTTTTACCATTAGCAAGAACTTGTTTAACTTGCATATCATAAGGAATTCGAACAACTGCTTCAAATACAGTATCAGGAAGTACCGCTTGCGGAACCTCAATATCCACGGGCTTATTAGCTAAATGGCAATTGGCACATACAATACGTCCGGTCGCTTCTCGTGGATTTTCATAACCCTGCTGTGCAAAAATGGGATATGCATTTGAAATGGATGTCCGAGCTATGATATATATCATCAGCGATACGGAAATAGATCGAATAATCTCTTTCTTTATCCAAGAAAAGGTGTTTTTAGTTTGCATGGTCCAATCATTGATCCCGAAAATTTCTACAATAAAATTAGGTAGGTTCGCTTGTATAGTTCCCTATCCACAATTCTGCTATTTACTTTATTGAAATCATTTTACTGGAATATAAGGAGTAGGAGAAATCCCTGTAGGGTAGAAAGAGTAAGTACGTCTTAAAATGGAAATGCTTTGCTTATGTACCTTATGTTACAAAGTAACAAATATTCTAGTTAGATCAGTCATTCATTGAATGATAAATCACTACAAGTGATGGAGATATACGATTTAAATAGCGGAAGATCCAATATTTAAAAATTGTATCCAGAATGACTGGAAAAGTAGAAACAAGACCCGATATAATTTGATCGTTGTGAGCAAATCCAAAATCTTTGTAGACATAACCAATCATTAGTTCCCAACCATGGGGCGAATGGAATCCGATACATAAATCAGTTAATAAAAGAATAGAAAAAGCTTTTATTGTGTCACTTAAGTTATATAGGAATTCTTGAACCCAAGAGTTAAGAATAGCAAGTTCTTCATTACCCAGAATAGAATAACCACTTAAAATAATGAAAGAGGTTATATTTGTCGATAAGTGCAAAATCATATGGATATGATCCTCATTGTGCATCTTGATCAATTGGATCGTTTCTTTGTGGATTCCTATACGAAGTGTTTGTAGATGTGTTTCCGGGTATTCTTTTATCATTTCGTCCAAGAGTAAGAGTTCTTCCAATTCGATGAATTTTTCTAGAATACTCTTTTCTTGAATATCAGTCAAAAAAGTTTCGGATTGCCTAGTATTCCACCAATTAGTAATCCAAAATTCAAGACTTTTATTAAATGAGAGAGAGATCCACCAGGGCAAAAATACTATAGATGTAAGATATAGAAGAGGAAGAAATGCTTTCTTTTTTACCATTTTTTCATCTTTGAATTGTTAATGAATCCACCTCATTTGTTGAATCTATGTGATCTACTATTTCTATTAACCCTAAGTTCTATTACAGGGCATCGGACCTATGAATCTATTCCCTGTTTTTTATTTGTGATTCAGTAGTTAGTCCTTGAATTTAGAAAGAATACAGAAATAGAATAAGAGCCCGTTTCAAATGAAGAAATAAGAAAAAATCTTGTTTCCAGATACCTCAATTGAATTGATCAAATTCGAAGCCCTTTTCGATAAATGCTTGAAAGAACCAATTCAAGCAAGTAATGAATAGCAAGTAATGAATATTATTTCAAGCAAGTAATGAATATTATTCGGATTTTAAGCCAAAAGAACTCCCTTTGTCTTTTCTATCAAAAAAGAAAATCTTTCGAAAAAAAAAAATGGCCGGCTACCCCACAGTTCTAGTCCAGGAAAAATGGAGAGAGATTTATTAAGAATATTGTGATCTACCGATCATAAATTCAAAACCTAATGTAATGATCAAAAATGAGTGGCAAAACAAGACAGAAAAGTTATCCTTATAAGAGATCCAAGCAATCTTTTGCCTTTGATCATTAAGAAAAACAAAAGAAAAGATAAAAAAAAAAGAAAAGTCGATTGACAAAAGAAAGGAGAGAGAATTTCCAAGATATGATCTATTTGTATCTAACCTATCAATTCATATTGAAAATAAAAAGAGAAATCCTTTATTCCGAAATGTTTTGATATACGAGATGAATCTATTATTTTATTTCGATTTGTTACTTTTACTTGTTTGTTAGTAAATTGAGTTGAGTGGATTTCCATACGCATAAATTCTTTTTTATGCATACAAAAAAAATTTCGTTTTATGGATGTTCCATATACGTATACTTTGGCTCGAATGAACGTTCTGAAAAAATTTTATTAAGCTATGCTATGCTGAAGAAAGAACAGAGAATTCTTTAATTTTTTCCCTGCCGCTGGGAAAGAATTTCTTCTTCAGTTCAAGTTCATTTCAAAATACTTCAATCGGTACGCGCAAGAAATAGGCCAATTCGGCGGCTTTTTGCTCAATTTCACGTGGAGTCAAATTCTCATCAGTACGCGTCAAGGGAACGGCCCCCTGTCCTTTGATTTCCATATAAAGGACACGACGAGCAGAAATACCCTCTTTAACTTCGATTCGGATGGACTGAATATCTTTCATACGAAATCGTAGAAAGATGCGACGATTTTTTCCAGGAAACCCCCAACGAAAAATACACACTATTCCTTCTTTTCTATCGAATCGATCATAGCCACTACCTACATTCCACGAGATTGTGCACCACAAATAGGAACTAATAAAGAGACCTGCGATACCGTAGAAAGACATCACGATCCCTTGTGGAAAAAAAAGAATTTGTTGAGACGGAACTAAAGATATCAAATTCTTACCGAGATAACTGGAAGATCCAACTAATACGAATCCTAGTGAACCTAAAAAAAGGATAAAGGCCCAGCAGAAATTACTTATTTTTCGAGACCCCACTATAAGTTCTATCCATATATGTTCTGATCGACAACTCATACTAGATCCAGTTGCATTTTATTGGAATTGAGAAAATAGTCCAAATGAATTTGACTTTCGTTTTTTTGTTTCCGAAGTAACTCTCATCAACTAGTGTCATTCGAATGTAAGCCTTTAGGAGTAATTCATCTAATTGGTTAAATCAAATTGGTTAGATCAAATTGGTTAGGTCTAAAATAAGAATATCCCTTTTATATGATCTCCTATAGATATCCACATATAGATACATTGACTTTCCATTTCCTACATCCACCTCGATTCCGATCTATTTGAAAATTGCTATAATTTATTTACCCATATATTTACGCATACATAAAAGCTATGTTCGGAGGAAACTGCCATATTCTACTAAATAGATATCTGTGTTATCTATATCTAAGTCTTGAAAAAAAATAGATAAGATTTGCACCTATCGAATCTAAAAAATCTTGTTTTTTTGAACATGAAGAGATAAAGAAGCCATTGCAATTGCCGGAAATACTAGGCCCACTAAAGGCACAAAGAAAGAGGGTAAGTTGTTAAAAATTATCATAGAATGGGTACCTCGATTTAATATTTGTACCTGTTATTGTTAGAAAGATACCTTAGAATAATTATAATTCGTATATAATTATATTGAGTATATCGAAGTGACTATATATATTAAATAATAAGTGTAAGGAATGGATAATTAAATAAATGAGACTTATTCTTCTTTATCTTTCTACATGAAATATAGAAATATACGTATGATAATCTATTCTATTCTTGTCTTCAAATTCGAATTCAATTCGAATTTTTATTTTATTTAAGAAATAAAAAATAAAGAGTTTCTTACAAATTCACGAAGGATTCGTTAGAATTCAATCCAACAACAGGATTCTTAGTAAAAATAGAGATTCTCGGAAGATATAGTAGAAAGAAAAGATACTCTATATCTATCTTTTCTATATTTGAATTATATATACTATACATACAAAGCAAGAAGGAAAGATGACCTTCGGTTTATTTTATTTGCCTTGCCCAATTTGAATTTTGAAGAAGGAACCATTTTTTTTTATCTTGTTGCTAGAGGTTTCCTAATTAATAATCAGGAATATCGGTAGAAAAAAAAAGAATTATCCGCACGATTCTTTCTACAATTTACAATTAAATATTATGATTATGTCACCAAAGAAAAAAGAAAGTCTTCTTTAGAATTTTTACTTTGATTCCGATAAACTACCTAATTGTTCGCTACAAATACAAAAATGTAACTAAATAAAATAAAAATAATTTGACTTAAGGCTCCACTTAACTTAATAAGTGAATTTTAATTCAAAGGAAAAAAAGCGTGAAGCTTAAATAACTCACTCAGAACACCCTTTAAAGGATTACGTGGTACGATTGGATCGAATAAGCC